TATATCATAAAAAAAAGATTTGAATAATAAGAAAGAAGAGTAATCTCAAACTTTTAATCAAGCGAGTAAAGTAATATGATAAATACGTCGGATATTTGGCAGAAGATGGGAAATTGATAAATACGTCGGATATTTGGCAGAAGATGGGAAATTGAATAAGTCATAGGAAAAGGACGTAGTATTAAGTGGCATTTGTCCTATATGTGCAACTAAAAATCGGGCATATTTTTATTTTTACTTTACTCGGAGTAGAGCATAAACCTAAAAGAATTGAAAAACCCACTCAGGAACAAGAAAATGACATCGTGATTTGGATTAGATCTCGATGAAAGAATACATCAATGAGAAATTGGTTAGATAAGTTTAATGGATTTTGTTTATTAGAAATGGTTTTTTTTATTATAAATATAAAGAAAATTAAAAAAATGGAAGAAAAAGCCACTTCTTTACGTTTACGAAAATCGAAAATTAGATTAGAAAGGAAAAAGATCCTACTATGAATAAAAAAAAGAAAGGGGAATGAAATCTACACATTGATTCTTTTTTTTTTTTCGCAATTTTTGGTGAACCGTATGCATCAAAAGGTGCATGTACGGCTCTTTAGGGATACAAATTTTATCCTCGTCAACCGACTTTATCGAGAAAGATTACTTTTTTTAGGCCAAGAAGTTGATAGCGAGATCTCAAATCAACTTATTGGTCTTATGGTATATCTCAGTATAGAGAATGATAACAAGGATCTGTATTTATTTATAAACTCTCCTGGGGGGTGGGTAATACCCGGAGTAGCTATTTATGATACTATGCAATTTGTGCAACCCGATGTGCATACAATATGCATGGGATTAGCCGCTTCAATGGGATCTTTTATCCTGGTCGGAGGAGAGATTACCAAACGTTTAGCATTCCCTCACGCTTGGCGCCTATGAGTTTTTTAAGAAAAAAAGAATATATATGCCTTCGCCATATGAAATAAGTAATAATAGCACGGCACTTAGAATTCGATATGAGAATTTTTTTTTCAAAACATTAGATTATATATCGAAAGAGTAGTATGAAATTAGTATAAAATAAAGGGTATTCCCGATTTGATCTTATCTATCGGGGCCTTTCTTTTCAGCGTCACAAACTTTTTTGTTTTCAAATCGCATATATATATATATAAAGAAACTTTGGGATTGCATCGCATATATATATATATAAAGAAACTTTGGGATTGCTGAATCACAGACGAGATAAATATAGATAAAGCAACGGAGCCATCATAGTATTTTTTAACTGCTCTGAAAGGAAGGATGGTAATTGGAGCATTTGCCGATCCGGATCGGATAAACCCCATATCATCTCTATTTTTTTTTATCTTTCTTCGATGGAAGGGAAAAGGAAATTCCATTGTGGAGCCGTATGCAATGCACAAAGGATGCCTGTACGGTTGCTCAATTCTTTTTTATTTATTATTCTTTATCTCCTCTCCTCAACTCATCATGCGAGATAGAGGAACTTTTTGTTATATCATCAGGGTAATGATACATCAACCTGCGAGTTCTTTTTATGAGACACAAACGGGAGAATTTATCCTGGAAGCAGAAGAACTACTGAAACTGCGCGAAACCATCACAAGGGTTTATGTACAAAGAACGGGCAAACCCTTATGGGTTGTATCCGAAGATATGGAAAGGGATGTTTTTATGTCAGCAACAGAAGCCCAAGCTCATGGAATTGTTGATCTTGTGGCGATTGAATAAAAATAGCAGCGATCATATGCAAATACGCAACTTGAGATTTTATCGTCTTAGTATCGGGTTTCATAATACATAATATTTTATTCATTTATTATTAAATAAAATACAGAAGTAATTCATAATCATTCGGTTAGGATCGATCTAAACCAGCCTATTCAGTATGTATACAATTCTGCATGCCGACTATTAAACAACTTATTAGAAACACAAGACAGCCAATCAGAAATGTCACGAAATCCCCCGCTCTTCGGGGATGTCCTCAGCGCCGAGGAACATGTACTAGGGTGTATGTGCGACTCGTTCAGATCACTGCTGGAACAAAATAAATAAAGGAAACTCATTTTCCAGTATCAATGATCAGTACCCATGAAAAAGAAAAAAAAAGATCTATTCTATCCTTCTATTGTGTTGTGTATGAAATTTATGGTTTCCATTGGTGCAAATCCAATCACTTCAATTTCGAATTGAAGATGAGAAAAAATTACTCATTAGTAACAAGGGGTTATTCATTAAGCAGGGGAAATTCTATTTCCAAAGACGAAATCTTATGCTTCTACTCTTGCAAAAACGGACTAAGAGGGTCAGCTACCCAGCTAATCTTCATAATTAAATACCGTTACTGTATAGGTAGATCTCGTTGTGAAAGACCTATTACTAGATAATTCGTGAGTAGAGCCAAAAGAATATGAACTGTACAAGTTCATTTACCAATTAAATCAAGTACAAGTAAAGGGCTCCGGTGTATAGAGAGGACCTCACCGTTTAAAACGTAACCATAGAAACGATGCAATCCACTATTTCTTATTCATTTCTATTTCTTTTTTTTTTGATACCTAGAGTGTCAATACAATTTCTTAGTTCGTTTCGAGGTAAAATGCCTATAAAAAAATAAAAATTGTGGTCGGGAAGGTTATAGTAGCAAAAGCCATTGGAATTTTTATTTTATACATTGGAAGAATCCGTTTTGTTATTAATCAACTAGGGAAGAGGAAAAGAATAACTAAAACAAAGGAAATCAATTAGTTATTCATTAAAGTTTCATTTATTCAATGACCAGAATTAGACGAGGATATATAGCTCGGAGACGTAGAACAAAATTTCGTTTATTTGCATCAAGCTTTCGGGGGGCTCGTTCAAGACTTACTCGAACCATTATTCAACAAAAAATAAGAGCTTTGGTTTCATCTCATCGAGATAGAGATAGGCAAAAAAGAGATTTTCGTCGTTTGTGGATAACTCGGATAAATGCAGTAATTCGCGAGAACGGGGTAACTTATAGTTATAGTATATTTATACACAATCTGTACAAGAAACAGTTGCTTCTTAATCGTAAAATACTTGCGCAAATAGCTATATTAAATAGGAATTGTCTTTATATGATTTCGAATGAGATCATAAAATAAGAAAATTGGATAAGGACTCCGCCAGAATAGTTAAAACGGAGTTCGCTGTGGAGAATGAACTCCAGGAAGGTAGAGTAGAAATTAGTATGATCAAGAGAATATGAAAGATAAAGAGAATAGGATAAAGTCGCTCAAACTCAAATGAGAAAACAAGTCCAATAAAAAAAGGATTTTGTCTTACCCGATGCTTGGTTCTTTATTCTCGTTCTCTAATTTTTCAAACACAATATCAATTTGGGTTCAAATAGGAATTTTGTTTCAATTCCGGAGTAAGTCTATTTTTTTAGTTACTTCTAGTTCTAAGACCTGTAGTTTTGTAGGTCGACTCGCTTCTTTCAAATTGTTTCTCATTATTAAGAAAAGGTAACAAAGATAAAATACGAGCTTGTTTTATAGCAATAGTAATTAACCGTTGTTGTTTTAAGGTCAATCTATTTACCCGTCGAGGTAATATTTTTCCCTGTTCACTAATAAATCGACTAATTAAACTCATGTTTCTATAATCAATTCGATCCCCCGAGTGAATCGGGGGCAAACGCCTACGAAAAGATCGCTTAGATTTAAGAAAGAGTCGTTTGGATTTATCCATGGTTTTTTTATTCCTTATTCCGATTCCGAAAATAATATTTCGATCTGATCCAAAAAAATGATTTAATTTATAAGTATATTCAATTTTCTATTTAGTTAAGTTATCTAAATGTTTGTTTATAATTTCGAAAAATCTATACTATATTATTCTATATAGAATATTCCTTTTCTATGTCCTTTTTCATGTTCCTTGTAAGAGTGACACACAGACACTTGATTCGATCTATTTCTTTATTTCCCCGTGAATCGTATGTTTGTAACAATAGGGACAAAATTTTCTCAATTCCAATCGACTAGGCGTATTGTGTCGATTCTTTTGCGTAATATATCTGGAAATCCCCGTTGATTCTTTATTAAGACCATTTCGACTACAATTGGTACATTCTAAAATAATCCTTGCTCGTACATCTTTACCCTTGGCCATGAACCTCCTTTGAGTTTTTGATTCAACGAACTCTTCTATTTCCGACTGAAGCGAAAAAAAAAGTTGCTAACTTGAAATTCTGAAAGATTTCGTTGCAATCCCAACACAATGTTGCAATCCCAACACAATATATCTTGTATGATATTCTTGTCCTAGACTAGATTCCTAGACACATTTCCAGTTCCGTTCTCAATAGAATATATTATTTAGAAATAATATTGGAGGATGAACCCGAATTTCGCCGAAGTTGAATCTACTTTTTATTTCTCTTTCCTCAGTTCTTTATTCTACTGATAATTAGAAATTCTATCTAATTCAATTTTTTATAAAAAAAGAAAAGAGGGGGAGAGATTAGTCACAGATCTTTTGATTCTATCTCTAATCTTCTTCACCCCTTCCCATGTCAATACCTAGAATGAAAAAAAAGGGAATGTCAACGCATCCGGGAATAAACGATTAATCTCTATCAATACACCAGCTAAAGCCCCAAACCATAGAGTACTTAGTACAGGTGCCACGGAAAGATATGTTTTTAGATCTCGCATTTAAAATCCTCCTTCTTTATTGTTTATTGTTAATACATATATGATCAGATGGATATCGAAGTACTTGATGTATCTAAGTACATATATGATCAGATGGATATCGAAGTACTTGATGTATCTAAGTAGTTAAAGACTGCTTGTATTTGTACACGGAATTCCGAATTCAAATTGAAATTTCAGTAGATACGATTTGACTTTTCTGAAAACCGAAAAATACGTCCCTTTCCGTCCGAGCATTTCCAAAAAAAAAAATAGTTATTTTTTTAGTTCTTTTTTACGAGTTTTTTACGAGGGTTTTCATACATATGTATATAAGACTTCTATTATTATTATATGCTATATAATATGCTATATATGAGACCAAAAAAAGAAATAGAAAGATAACTTGTGTATATCAATGAAAAACTAAGGATTTGGAAAACAAGACGGGAATTCTCTACAATGACACTGTAGACCAATTGAAAGGGATGTAGCGCAGCTTGGTAGCGCGTTTGTTTTGGGTACAAAATGTCACGGGTTCAAATCCTGTCATCCCTACTTATGGGATAAGAACTTGTGGGATAAGAAAGCGCTCTTAGTTCAGTTCGGTAGAACGTGGGTCTCCAAAACCCGATGTCGTAGGTTCAAATCCTACAGAGCGTGATTCGGGTCTTGGTTAGGTTATTGGGTACAAAATGTCACGGGTTCAAATCCTGTCATCCCTACTTATGGGATAAGAACTTGTGGGATAAGAAAGCGCTCTTAGTTCAGTTCGGTAGAACGTGGGTCTCCAAAACCCGATGTCGTAGGTTCAAATCCTACAGAGCGTGATTCGGGTCTTGGTTAGGTTAAACCGAAAATTACACTCAGATAATTGAACATTAATCTGAATTTGACCTCCTGGGAATGAAAAGAGGAGGTCAATCAAACAAAAGATGTTAATTAATCAAAGGTCCAACTGATCACCACGTCTGTATTGTAAATATGCAGTTACAAATAATCCAGCTAAAGTAATAGGAATTAGACCTAAGACAATTCCAAATAGAAAAACTTCAATCATTTCAATTTGTTTGTTTGAAGGGGAAAAAGAGAGGTAATATCTATCCCTAAAGATTAATCTGCATTGCCCATGAATCTCAATGACTACTAATTAGAAATTGATGCGTTAAGGAACTATAGAATATATGAATACCACAAAAGAATTTCTTTTTTTTTTATGAGTTGTTTTCATGCAAGTAATTTCAAATAAGTCGTATCTTGGTCAGACCAATAAATAGAGCTGAGGTTATCGTTAACGCTGCTAGTAGAAAACCGAAATAACTAGTTATAGTAAGCATAAAGATGAAGGAGCTAAATGAAATATGTTCTTTCTATACATATGTTTCTAAAGCACTTCCCTAAGTTTCAAGTTTTGAAATAGGAATATATGAAGATAAGGAAGATAAGCAAAAATATCAATTGAAATGAAAGTAGAAGTTCAACAGCTATAAAAAAGAGATTTTTCAATTTCGCATCGAGTGGAAATATGATAATTTCCTTCATGAATTATTGGAAACCGTTAACTCATCTTTTAACTTTTTTTTTTTTTTTTTTTTTTTTTTTTTTTTTTTTTTAAAATAATATTAAAATAATTAAAATAAGATGAATCACACATAACTAGACATTAGTCCTTTTTTTTATTTTTTTATGAGCCTCAAGAAGATAGTTCTTAAGTTTTTTTTTTTTTTTTTTTTTTTTTTTTTTTTTTTTTTTTTTTTTTTTTTTTTTTTTTTTTTTTTTTTTTTTTTTTTTTTTTTTTTTTTTTTTTTTTTTTTTTTTTTTTTTTTTTTTTTTTTTCACAATCATGACCCCATAAACACTTGGTTTTAGAGTTAAAATCTTTGAAAACAAAATATTTAGGTAAGTTTTGGTATGGGATATTATGTCCAACCTTGTAAATACAAACTTAACTGAAAAATTAAATTACATACATTTTTTTTCCATACTTTATATATATATATATAGATCCAAGGACTGTACTTGTAGATGATGTACAAGGTTTAAAACAAACCTTTTCTTTTTTTTTTTTTTTTTTTTTTTTTTTTTTTTTTTTTTTTTTTTTTTGAATTCTATTTTCTTCCTTGTTCTTTTTCTTCTTTTATCAATACTATCTACTCCTCTTACTTCTTACTCTATGAATAGCCAATTCCTCTTAAAATAAGATAAGGAAGATAAGCAAAAATATCAATTGAAATGAAAGTAGAAGTTCAACAGCTATAAAAAAGAGATTTTTCAATTTCGCATCGATTAACCTATTTTCATTTTTCTAGTCTGAAGCCAATAATAAAGAGAAAGAACCCTTATACTACTACTACAGAAATTTGATATTGAATAGTACACGCATGATTCTATATCGCCAAGCGAGGAGAAAAGAATAAAGAAAGGAATTATCTAGTACTTCATTTCAATACTGATTAAAATTGCGTTGCTGTGTCAGAAGAAGGATAGCTATACTGATTCGGTATACTCGAAAAACACCCTTGGTACAATATTGACGATCTCACAAGGATTGAACTTCAGTGAATCCCCATTTACTGATATCATCTTTTAGAGACTCGATCCCCTTTTAACTGTACAAGAATATGTGGAGCTCAGCATGTCTGGAAGCACAGGAGAACGTTCTTTTGCTGATATTATTACCAGTATTCGATACTGGGTTATTCATAGCATTACTATACCCTCCCTATTCATTGCAGGTTGGTTATTCGTCAGCACGGGTTTAGCTTACGATGTGTTTGGAAGCCCTCGTCCAAACGAATATTTTACAGAGAGCCGACAAG